ATTTAATCATTAGTAAAGCCGAAGTCAACAGGGGGACTATCAGGAAAAAGTTAAAACCTCGAGCTCGAGGACATAGTTATCCGATAAAAAGAACCACCTGTCATATAACTATTGTATTGAGAGATATATCGAAAGATCAAATATGGCTAAAAAAAGATGGAAAGAGATATATACTAAATATAAAGATATAAGAGAGAGGTATTTCGATATGATAGATCCGGACAGACTGAAATTGAAATGGGCTAATAGGGAGAGTGGGGGTGTATGGGACAAAAAATAAATCCACTAGGTTTCAGACTTGGTACAACCCAAAGACATCATTCCCTTTGGTTTGCAGAACCAAAAAATTACTCCAAAGGTCTTCAGGAAGATCAAAAAATACGTGATTGTATCAAGAATTATGTATGTAATTGGACCAAGAATTATGTACGTGATTGTATCAAGAATAATGTAAAAACATACTCTCAAATACCTTCTGATGAGGAAATCATTTCACGTATAGAGATTCAAAAAAGTATCGATTTGATAAAGGTCGTAATCTATACGAGCTTCCCAGACTTGCCAAAATTATTAAGAGAGGGTAAACAACAAAGAATCAAAGAATTACAGACCAATGTAGCAAAAGGGTTTCATGCTGTGAACCAAAAACTCAACATTGCTATCACAATAATTGCAAAGCCTTATGGACAACCTACTATTCTTGCAGACTACATAGCCCAACAATTAAACGAAAGAGTTCCATTTCGAAAGGTAATGCAAAAAGCGAGTGAATTAGCCATTGGCAAAGCGAATACAAAAGGAATTCAAATACAAATTGCAGGCCGTATCGAGGGAAAAGAAATTGCACGTGTCGAATGGATCAGAGAAGGTAGGGTTCCGCTACAAACCATTCGCGCTAAAATTGATTATTGTTCATATCCAGTTCGAATGGGTTATGGGGTATTAGGCATCAAAATTTGGATATTTGCGGGCGAGGAATAAGGATCCTTTCTTTTGATTTCCCTTCTATCCAGTGATAGAAGACAAAATGACAAACTCTTTCATCCTTTTTCGTTCAATCAAAAATGCGCAAGTCTTCTTTCTCATTTTTTTTTTTCTTTTTATTCTATTTTATTCTATAGGATTGAATAAAAATTGGATTGACTCTTTGGTATAATTGCTATGCTTAGTGTGTGACTCGTCGGCTTTTTATTTCGTTTAGGTTAGGATTCAAAAAAGGGGGGCAGCCCATACCAGAATAGAAGTATGAGCTAATAACTATGGAACTCCTAACTATAGAACTAATAACCAGCTCATTGCTTCTTATTATCTGGATCCAAGGCACCAGTGACTCTATGATCGATCCATCATATCGATCATATCGTTGTAGCAACTGAAATCTTTTTCCATAAAAAAAAATCAATCTGATTCTGGGTTGTGAAGGAAAAAGAAAAGGATTGGGTAAATGGAAGGGTGATAGAAAGAGAGAACTAGAATATCCATGATATATGATTCCAATATGTATGGTCTATGAATTATCTCAGAAAAGGCAGTGTAATAAAGCATCAATACGTATGAAGAACCGAAAACAAAAAAAAAAAAGAGCATCAAGTCAATAAAGGCTGAGGAGATTGACTCAGAAACAACAAATTCAATTAAGAGCTCCATTGCAGAGTTCGGGCCTAGCCATTCATCCAGAAGTGATGGGAACGACGGAACCTATGACTGCGGAAGATTTTATTGAAAATGAATTCTAATAATGCATTGGGTGGGATGGCGGAACGCACCAGAAACCAATTCCGTTATTCTGAGAGGTCATGGACTGACCCTTCGGATGAAACAGATCTTGAAAGAGTCAATATTCGCCCGCGAAAGCCTTACCACGTTTTAGGATATTCAAGAAAAGTCCAAATCAAGATTAGTTATCATATCAAAAAGAAATTCTAAATGAAATTCTATATGTCTAGAAATATCTATTCGTATATACAATCTTAGATTTCAAAAAAAGAATCCTATGATTCAGTGTATTATTCATTGAATACCTATCTCTAATATTATTGAATCGTTTCATTCGCGAGGAGCTGGATGAGAAGAAACTCTCATGTCCGGTTCTGCAGTAGAGATGGAATTGCGAAACAACCATCAACTATAACCCCAAAAGAACCAGATTCCGTAAACAACATAGAGGAAGAATGCGGGGCGTTTCTTCTCGAGGCAATCGGATTTGTTTCGGTAGATACGCTCTTCAGGCACTTGAGCCGGCTTGGATCACATCTAGACAAATAGAAGCAGGACGACGAGCAATGACACGGTATGCGCGTCGTGGTGGAAAAGTGTGGGTACGTATATTTCCAGACAAACCTGTTACAATAAGACCAACGGAAACGCGTATGGGTTCGGGAAAGGGATCTCCCGAATATTGGATATCCGTCGTGAAACCAGGTCGAATACTTTATGAAATGGTTGGGGTATCAGAAAAAGTAGCCAGAGAAGCTGTTTCAATAGCTGCGTCCAAAATGCCTATCCGAACTCAATTCCTTATTGTCGAATAGGGATGTGCAAACAAAGGAAAGGGGTCTTTCGCATGAAAAACCAACCGGAGGTTTTTTCTGGCCAAGCAATATTTCTTTTTTCCTTTGCCCTTTCTTTGCATTGAAAGAAAAGATCAAAAAAAGCTATGATTCAATCTCAGACCCAGTTAAATGTAGCGGACAACAGCGGAGCTCGAAAATTAATGTGTATTCGAATCATAGGAGCTAGTAATCGCCAATATGCTAATATTGGTGACATTATTGTTGCTGTAATCAAAGAAGCAGTGCCTCATATGCCTCTAGAAAGATCAGAAGTGATCAGAGCTGTAGTTGTACGTACATGTAAAGAACTCAAACGTGACAATGGCATGATAATACAATATGATGACAATGCCGCAGTTGTCATTGATAAAAAAGGCAATCCAAAAGGAACTCGCGTCTTTGGTGCGATCGCTCAGGAATTGAGACAGTTGAATTTTACTAAAATAGTCTCATTAGCGCCTGAGGTATTATAAAGACTCATAGACGAGACCGCAATATGTTTAGTTTAGTGTATCTGAAATAGATTCAATGAATTCGTAGATTGTGTCTCACGTATATCCCTTAATAATTGATAAAGAAAAAAATGCATAACATAAAAATAAAAAAAGAGCATGTTAATAATATAAAAACTCGGAGGCACCAATGATTATAGCTCATCATGGGTAGGGACACTATTGCTGACATAATAACTTCTATAAGAAACGCGGAGATGGATAACAAAGAACTGGTTCGAATAGCATCTACTAAGATCACCGAAAACATTGTGAAAATACTTCTACGAGAAGGCTTTATCGAAAACGTGAGGACACACCGAGAAAGGAACAAAAATTTCTTAGTTTCAACCCTACGATATAGAAGAAGGCATAGGAAGGGGCCATATAGAACTATTTTAAAACGTATCAGCCGACCCGGTGTACGAATCTATTCTACCTATCAACGAATCCCTAAGATTTTAGGAGGAATGGGGCTTGTAATTCTTTCGACTTCTCGAGGTATAATGACAGACCGAGAGGCGCGACTAGAAAGAATCGGGGGAGAAATTTTGTGTTATATATGGTGATCTTTCTGGTATCCGAATTGGGTCGGTAACTTCCTATTCCTATTTGTGACAAAAAAAAGCAGACAAATATCACTCCTCCTCCCTGAGTTGATACTTCAAAGGGATTACCTAGAATGAAAGAACAAAAATTGATTTATGAAGGTTTAATTACAGAATCACTGCCCAATGGTATGTTCCGGGTTCGTTTAGATAATGAAGATCTAATTCTAGGTTATATTTCAGGAAAGATCCGATGTAGTTTTATACGTATACTCCCAGGAGATAGAGTCAAAATCGAAGTAAGTCGTTATGATTCAACCAAGGGGCGTATCATTTATAGACTCAACAACAAAGATAACAAAGATTCGAATGACTATGACTAGGTGAACTTTTCAACACTCACACTACTTTCGTGGGGACTCGCAACTCAAAATTGCAAGAGACTTATTTTCTTCCAAGGAGTAGATTAAGAATTAAGGAATTACAAATATGAAAATAAGGGCCTCCGTTCGTAAAATTTGTCACAGATGTCGACTGATCCGTAGGCGGGGACAAATTAGAGTAATTTGTTCCAACCCGAGACATAAACAGAGACAAGGATAATCCTTCGAATCTAAACTAAAAATCGACAATAGAGGCTCTCTAAAGGACTCAATGTCCAAATGATCTGTTTTAACATGAAATGGATATATCCATATATCTCTGACTCCTATTTATGAGATGCTAAAATATGGCAAAACCTATTTTAATAAGACCCAAAGGTGGTTCACGTTGGAAAGGACGTCTTAGTTCACGTAGGAATGGACGTCTTAGTTCACGTAAGAATGGGCGTAGAATACCAAAAGGAGTTATTCATGTTCAAGCCGGTTTCACCAATACCATAGTAACAGTTACAGATGTAGGGGGTCGGGTGGTTTCTTGGGCCTCCGCCGGTACTTGCGGATTCAGAACCAAAAAAAGAAAAACGACACCATTTGCTGCCCAAACCACAGCGGGAACTGCCCTTCGTACAGTAGTCGAGCAAGGTATGAAACTAGCAGAAGTCCGGATAAAGGGTCCTGGTCTCGGAAGAGATGCAGCATTACGAGCCATTCGTAGAAGTGGTATACGCTTAAGTTTCGTACGGGACGTAACCCCTCTGCCACATAATGGATGTAGACCTCCGAAAAAAAGACGTGTGTAGAAATCAGAATGGAACCGATTTCAAGTTCAAGAGAAATAAATGATTCAACGATCAAATAATCTTACTATGCTTCGAGAGGAAGTAGCAATATCTACTCGGACACTACAGTGGAAGTGTGTTGAATCAAGAGCAGACAGCAAGCGTCTTAATTATGCCCGTTTTATCTTGTTTCCGCTTATGAGAGGTCAAGGCGATACGATAGGCATCGCGATGCGAAGATCTTTGC